TGTTTTTTGTTTTTACAAACAGTATACATGTAAAATRRTGCAATATGTTAAGAAACCAAACAGGGGGGATTTAAAGTTGGTAGGCACATACCTGTGTTAGAGGGGTTTGTTTGATTTTAGGGGTACCCTAGGGCTGTTTTTTGTTTTTACAAACAGTATACATGTAAAATARTGCAATATGTTAAGAAACCAAACAGGGGGGATTTAAAGTTGGTAGGCACATACCTGTGTTAGAGGGGTTTGTTTGATTTTAGGGGTACCCYAGGGCTGTTTTTTGTTTTTACAAACAGTATACATGTAAAATAGTGCAATATGTTAAGAAACCAAACAGGGGGGATTTAAAGTTGGTAGGCACATACCTGTGTTAGAGGGGTTTGTTTGATTTTAGGGGTACCCCAGGGCTGTTTTTTGTTTTTACAAACAGTATACATGTAAAATAATGCAATATGTTAAGAAACCAAACAGGGGGGATTTAAAGTTGGTAGGCACATACCTGTGTTAGAGGGGTTTGTTTGATTTTAGGGGTACCCCAGGGCTGTTTTTTGTTTTTACAAACAGTATACATGTAAAATAGTGCAATATGTTAAGAAACCAAACAGGGGGGATTTAAAGTTGGTAGGCACATACCTGTGTTAGAGGGGTTTGTTTGATTTTAGGGGTACCCCAGGGCTGTTTTTTGTTTTTACAAACAGTATACATGTAAAATAATGCAATATGTTAAGAAACCAAACAGGGGGGATTTAAAGTTGGTAGGCACATACCTGTGTTAGAGGGGTTTGTTTGATTTTAGGGGTACCCTAGGGCTGTTTTTTGTTTTTACAAACAGTATACATGTAAAATAGTGCAATATGTTAAATACAAAACTTTTTGGGCAACATAAACAACATGTTCTAAGTTGCTAGAGACATTTCTGTTTCCGGGGGGTTTGCAGAAATAATAGCTATCTTAGGGGTGTTGGGGGGGTAGGGGGGGTTTACCGCGCAAAAACCAAGGGGGGTCACCGAGATATAACAAGTTGCTGCTTAAACTTTATGCTCTTGATATCAGTTATGTGGTTAAGTAAGTAATGTCTTTCCAACATGAATACAAATTAAAACATGCAAGGAAAATGTTCAACCTTAATTAACATTACCGTGTGCACTCTGAAATGCCAATTGAAAGGAAAAAAAAAAAGAGGAACCCCATACCCCCGTGGAGAGAACGCCCGGCATGTTGGGTAACGAGGAGTATGTATTAAAAGCATTAACTTATGCAAGCGTCGATGAAAGTGTGGGGAAGGACCAATTAATGGCCCTGAAGTAGGAACCAAATGCCAGGAATAATTCACTGAGTGAAACCCCCACAATAGTTGTCCCTCACCTTCAATAACCGTTATCATTAAGAAATCAACTGATGGTCGGTTCTTACTACATTAAAATTTTGAGTATGCTTAGGTTGTTGAGTGCTTGGTATAACTAGACTCATGCAAGTGGTGGTCGGTCTTAAATGACTCAATCCTAGATATCATTTTAATACATTTTTAATATTATGCTTTATTTGAGTCTTCAGAATTAAGTTAGTTCTGTGTTGACAAAAAATGAATGGTGATATTACATATATGTCGAATAAACATTATTATATATGGTTCATATATAATGATGGGATTATACATATATGTACAGTGTGGCAGAGCTCGGACAGAAAATAGTTTAAGCAGAATCTTAGCTTTGGGAGTTAAGGGCAGGGGTTAAAGTCCCCTTTTTCTGAGGAAAGAGCAGTAGGAAGGAATTTAACCTTCGACGTTCGGCTTACAAGGCCGACGCTCTAAACGCTGAGCTACTAATGCACGGACGTTCTAGAATTTTGTTTTCTAATCATCCTGCTATAGGGGCGAAGAACAGAAAGATGGAGAAGTAGAGAATGGATGCAAGTTGGCCAATAATAATGTACGGGTCTTCAACGGGCATGCCTCCGATTCAAGTGAGGATAATAACGTCGGCGACTAAAACTCAAAATAGGAATTGTGTAAATGGGCGGAAGGTTATGCTTCGTTGTTTACATGTGTGTAAAATAGGAACGAGCATAAGAATGAGAATGGAAGAGAGAAGTGCTAAGACTCCGCCCAGTTTATTAGGAATAGAGCGGAGGATGGCATATGCAAACAGGAAGTATCATTCTGGCTTAATATGGGGCGGTGTAACTAGGGGGTTTGCAGGGGTGAAGTTATCAGGGTCTCCTAGGAGGTTCGGTGAAAATAGAGCTAAAGAGATGAGGGCGATGAGCAGGATTGCAAATCCTAGAAGATCTTTGTAGGAGAAGTAGGGGTGGAAGGTGATTTTGTCGGCGTCAGAGTTTAGGCCTAAGGGATTGTTTGATCCAGTTTCGTGAAGAAAAATTAAATGGACTAAGGTTGCGGCTGCAACCACAAATGGGAGTAGGAAGTGGAAGGCAAAGAATCGGGTTAAAGTAGCATTATCTACTGAGAAACCGCCTCAGATTCACTGGACTAGCGAGTTTCCTACGTAGGGAATTGCGGATAAGAGGTTAGTAATGACAGTGGCGCCTCAGAATGACATTTGTCCTCAGGGGAGGACGTAACCTACGAAGGCGGTCATTATTACCAGGAGAAGAAGAATTACTCCAATATTTCAGGTTTCTTTATAAAGGTATGAGCCATAGTAAAGGCCTCGGCCGACGTGTAGATAAATGCAGATAAAGAAGAAGGAAGCTCCATTAGCATGGAGGTTGCGAATAAGTCAGCCGTAGTTTACGTCGCGGCAGATGTGGGCGACAGAGGAGAATGCTGTTGCGATATCAGATGTGTAGTGCATAGCTAAAAAGAGGCCTGTGAGGATTTGGGCAGCCAAGCAGAGTCCTAGGAGAGAGCCAAAGTTTCATCAAGCGGAAATGTTGACGGGGGCAGGGAGATCTACTAGGGCGTCGTTAGCGATTTTTAGAAGAGGGTGTGATTTTCGTAGGTTTGCCATTATGTTCTTGTAGTTGAATAACAACGGTGGTTTTTCAAGTCATTAGTCCTGGTTAGAGTCCTGGCAGGAATTATGGCCTATGTTATGTTTATGACGTTATTTGGTTTAATTCTAGGGTTGGCGGCGGTTGCTTCTAATCCTTCTCCTTATTTTGCTGCTCTGGGTTTGGTGGGGGTGGCAGGAATGGGGTGTGGAATTTTGGTTAGTCATGGGGGTTCTTTCTTGTCTTTGATCTTATTTTTAATTTATTTAGGTGGGATACTGGTTGTATTTGCTTATTCGGCCGCGCTTGCGGCTGAGCCGTACCCTGAAACTTGAGGCAGTCGACCTGTATTAGGTATAATGGCTGTGTATCTATTAGGAGTAACGGTAGTTGCTGGGATATTTTGAGGGGGTTGGTATGAAGCTTCTTGGGTCCCGGGTGATGAGTTCGGTGAATTTTCTGTGTTACGGGGGGATGTTGGGGGTGTAGCGGTTTTGTATTCGGCTGGGGGTTATATACTGGTGTTGGGGGCTTGGGTGTTGCTGCTTGCGCTGTTTGTAGTATTGGAGTTAACTCGTGGTTTGAGTCGGGGGACTTTACGGGCGGTTTAAATGGCCAGGCAGAGGAGGGCAAGTGTAAGGGTAAGGAAGAAGAGGAGGAGGTAAGTTTTGATTATTCCTTGCTGGATGTTGCTTACTGAAGAAATAAGCGGGGGGTTTAAAGAGGCTGTTGCTTTGGGACCAATTTTTTCTATTCAGGTTAGGTCAAGCATTTGGCTGGCAATTGTTTGGCCTAGTAGCAAATTTAATTTAGGGGTCATGCGGTGGACGATTGCTGGAAAGAACCCCAGCATGTTGGAGAAGTGGTGGGGTGTCAGGGTTGGTATAGGTTTAAGTTGTTTGCTAGTTAAGGAGGCTAATTCTAGGGCTGTCAGCAGGCCGAGGATTGTAACGATGAGGGCAGCTAGCTTAAGTAGTGGGGGTATAGATATAATTGGTGTTTTTAGGGGGGTGATGTTGGAGGTAATTAGTAGGCCAGCAATAATGCTTCCTCAGGCAAGTCGTTTAATAGGGTTAGTAGTGGTGGGGTCATTTTCATTAATGGGGGAAAGAGAATTAAATCGAGGGTAGCCTATAGACACGAAGAAGACAACTCGTAGGCTGTAAACTGCGGTGAAAGAGGTGGCTAGAAGGGTTAAAGTGAGGGCTCAGGCGTTTAGGTAAGATGTGTTTAGGGCTTCAATGATAGCGTCTTTAGAAAAGAAGCCTGCTAGGAAGGGAGTGCCTGTTAGGGCGAGGCTTCCTAGGGTTAAGCAGGAGGAAGTAATAGGGGTGAGGTTATGTATGCCCCCTATTTTGCGGATATCTTGCTCATTATTTAGGCTGTGAATAATGGAGCCTGAGCATAGGAATAATATAGCTTTGAAGAAGGCGTGTGTACAGATGTGGAGAAAAGCTAGTTGGGGTTGATTTAAGCCAATAGTGACTATCATAAGGCCTAATTGGCTTGAAGTTGAAAATGCAACGATTTTTTTGATATCATTTTGCGTGAGGGCACAGGTTGCTGTAAAAAGGGTTGTTAGTGCACCTAGGCAAAGGCAAGTTGTTAGGGCAGTAGAGTTATTTTCTATTAGGGGGCTAATTCGGATAAGCAGGAAGATGCCTGCAACGACCATGGTGCTGGAGTGAAGTAGGGCAGAGACCGGCGTAGGGCCTTCTATAGCAGATGGGAGTCAGGGGTGAAGGCCAAATTGGGCGGATTTACCTGTTGCGGCAAGAATAAGGCCAAGGAGGGGGAGTGTTAGATCTATATCATTCGAGAGAGTGAAGAGTTGTTGGAGTTCTCAGGAGTTTATGTTTGTTGCGAATCATGCTATGGCTAGAATTAACCCAATGTCTCCAACACGGTTGTATAGCACGGCTTGAAGGGCGGCGGTATTAGCGTCAGCTCGTCCGTATCATCATCCGATTAGAAGGAATGACATGATTCCTACGCCTTCTCAGCCAATGAATAGTTGAAATATGTTGTTGGCTGTCACCAGAATGATTATTGCGATTAGGAAGGTTAGTAGATATTTAAAGAATCGGTTTATGTTTGGGTCTGAGTGCATGTATCATGAGGCGAACTCAAGAATGGATCAAGTTACGTATAGTGCAACGGGGGTGAAGATTACAGAGTAAAAATCAAACTGAAGACTAATGTTGATGTTAAAGGCTAGGGTATTTATTCAGTTTCAGTTGGAGGTGATTGTTTCTGCCCCTTCGTTAAGGAAAAGGAACAGTGGTAAAAGACTAATAAAGAAAGCTAGTTTGACAGCTGTCTTAACTTGGGAGAGGGCCCAGTTGGGGGCTTTAGGGTTGGGGGAAAGGGTAGTTATTAAGGGGTACGCAAGGAGGAAGAAGATAATTACTAGGGAGGATGCTATTATTAGAGGGGTGGGGTGCATAGCTGCTACTTGGAGTTGCACCAAGAGTTTTTGGTTCCTAAGACCAACGGATGAGCTATTATCCTTTAGGAGCCTTGCGAGTGAGCCCTGGGATTCAACCAGGGGTACAAAAGTTAGCAGTCTTTGCTGTCAGCAGACCTCTCTCGGTGGATAAGAGGATTTTAACCTCTATTATTAGAATCACAATCTAACGTTTTGGTTAAACTATATCTACAAGCGGCTCATCCTCAGATTAGTTCTGGCTTAAGAATGAGGAGGATTAGGGGGATGAGGTGAAGAGTAATTAAGAGATGTTCTCGTGTGTGAGTTGGGGTTAGTGCCAGAATGTGGGGCGGGAGAGGGCCTCGTTGGGTCATTAAGAACATATAAAGTGAATAGCCAGCAGTAATAAGGGTTCCTATACCTGTTAATACAAGAGTTCATCAGGACCAGTTAAATAGAGAAGTAATAATCATCAGCTCTCCTATAAGGTTGGGGAGGGGTGGGAGGGCAAGGTTGGCTAAGCTCATGATAAACCATCATGTGGCCATGAGTGGGAGGAGTGTCTGGAGGCCCCGAGCTAGGAGGAGAGTTCGGCTGTGTGTGCGTTCATAGTTAGTATTTGCTAAGCAGAATAAGGCGGAGGAAGTAAGTCCGTGGGCAATTATTAAAATTAGAGCGCCTGTGAAGCTTCAGGGGGTTTGGATTAAAATGCCTGCCGCTACAAGACCCATGTGGCTGACGGAGGAGTAAGCGATAAGGGACTTTAGGTCCGTTTGTCGAAGGCAGATGGATCCTGTTATGATAACACCTCACAGTGCGAGGACAATAAAGGGGTAGCTGAGTTCCTTGGTTAGAGGCTCTAGCATGATTATCATTCGTATTATACCGTAACCCCCTAATTTTAGTAGGACTGCAGCTAGGACTATGGATCCGGCGATGGGTGCTTCTACGTGTGCTTTTGGAAGTCAAAGATGGGCCCCGTATAGAGGTATTTTGACGAGGAAGGCTAGCAGGCAGCCTAGTCATCATAGTTTGTGTGCGTAGGAGAAAAGGTGGGTGGAGGGTGTAAATTGCAGGGTCAGAAGCGATAGTGTACCTGCGCTGTTTTGGAGTAGAAGGAGGGCAACTAGTAAAGGGAGAGATCCGGCGAGGGTGTAAAAGAGGAAGTAAGTGCCTGCGTTGAGGCGTTCTGTTTGGTTACCTCATCGGGTAATAATAATAAGTGTGGGAATTAGGGTGGCTTCAAATATAACATAAAACATAATCACTTCGGTTGCTCCGAAGGCTAGAATTAAAAAGATTTGTAGGAAGGTGAGAAGTGTAATGTATATTCGTTGTTGATTTGTAGGTTCTGGGGCTGTGTGGTTTTGGCTAGCTAAAATCATGAGGGGGAGGAGTCAGCATGTCAAGACTAGCAAGGGTGTAGAGAGGGCATCGGTTGCTATGTAGTTGTTTAGGAAAGTTCAGCCTGTTTCTGCAGGAGTTTTAAGTCAAGTAAGGCTAACAAGGGCAATAGTAAGGCTATAACCTAGTGCTGAGGTCCAGAGTTGTTTGGAAGGGACTGTTCAAGTTAAGGGGAGAAGTATAATGGTGGGGATGAGGACTTTTAGCATTGGAGGAGGTTAAGGGTCTGAAGGCGATCAGTACCGTGTGTGCGGGCAGTGGCTACTAGGAGGGCAAGGCCTGCGCTTGCTTCGCAAGCTGAGAAAGCTAGGAGAATTATAGGGGAAGTGCTGAGGCTTGTAGCATTAAGCTGTAATGACCACAAGGATAAAGCAATAAATAAGGACAGCATTATACCTTCAAGACAGAGAAGGGCGGAGAGAAGGTGGGTTCGATGAAAAGTTAGTCCTGCGAGGCCTAGTGCGAAGGTTGTAGAAAAGGCAAAGTGTGTAGGGGTCATTAGGTAATTATGGACTTTAACCATAAGTTTTTGAGCCGAAATCAAATGTTTTTCTTAGACTAAGTACCTACTCAGCTCATTCGAGGCCTCCTTGGATTCATTCATAAACTAAACCAAGGGTAAGAATAATTAGGACTATAGAGGCTCAGGAGAATGTAAGTAATGGGTTAGTTAGTTGATCACCTCAGGGTAGGGGCAATAGAAGTGCAATTTCTAAGTCAAAGAGTAGGAAGAGGATAGCAACGAGAAAAAATCGTATGGAGAAAGGAAGGCGGGCCGTGCCCAGGGGGTCAAAACCGCATTCGTAAGGTGAAAGTTTTTCGTGGTCAGGGGTTATTTGGGGTAGCCAGAAGGACACAATTGCAAGTACTGTAGAGAGGGCAAGGGAAATAATAATTACAGTTGTAACTAGATTCATTATCTTTCCTTGGAGTTTAACCAAGACTAGGTGATTGGAAGTCACATGTACTAGCTTCATACTAGAAAGATTATGAGCCTCATCAGTAAATAGAGATGTATAGGAAAAGTCAGACAACATCTACGAAGTGCCAGTATCAAGCAGCAGCTTCAAATCCGAAGTGATGTTCAGAGGTAAAGTGATATTGGATTTGTCGTAGTAGGCAGACGGCAAGGAAGGTTGAGCCAATGATGACGTGGAGGCCGTGGAAGCCTGTTGCGACGAAAAAGGTAGAGCCATAGACTCCGTCTGCGATAGTGAAGGGGGCTTCATAATACTCTATTGCCTGTAAGAAGGTGAAATAAAAACCGAGGAGAATTGTTAGGGTCAGGGATTGAATAGCCTCTTTTCGGGCGCCTTCTATGATGCTATGGTGGGCTCAGGTGACAGTTACGCCGGAGGCTAGGAGTACGGCCGTGTTGAGAAGGGGGACTTCGAAGGGGTCTAGTGTATGGATACCTGTAGGGGGTCAGCATCCGCCTAGCTCAGGGGCAGGTGCGAGGCTTGAGTGGTAGAAGGCTCAGAAAAAGCCTAGAAAAAAGAAAACTTCAGAAGTAATGAAAAGAATTATTCCGTAGCGAAGGCCTTTTTGGACAGGAGGGGTGTGATGTCCTTGGAAAGTGCCTTCTCGGATGATGTCCCGTCATCATTGAAGTATAGTTAAGAGGAGCAGGGCGATGCCGAGTAGTAAAAGGGTTGTAGAGTGGAAGTGGAATCAGATCGCTAGGCCAGAGGTTAATAAGAGGGCGCCGGCTGCGCCTGTCAGGGGTCAAGGGCTGGGGTCTACTATATGATATGCGTGTGCTTGGTGGGCCATTAGACGTTTTCTTGTAGGTAGAGGCTTAGAAGAAGTACAAATACATAGGCTTGGATCATTGCAACAGCGACTTCTAGTAAGGTAAGTATCAGAAGGAGAATGCCTGTAATAGCTGCAACTGTCGTTATTGTGGATGAGAGAACGAATGTTGCAGTTGAAATAAGTTGAATAAGCAGGTGGCCTGCTGTAAGATTAGCTGTTAACCGAACTCCTAGGGCGAAGGGTCGTATTAGGAGGCTAATTGTTTCGATTACAATGAGGATTGGGATAAGGGGTGTTGGGGTGCCTTCTGGTAGGAGGTGAGCGAGAGAGTGTGTAGGGCTATTGCGAAAGCCAATGATTACAGTGGCTAGTCAAAGGGGCAGGGCGAATGCTATGTTTATTGAAAGCTGGGTTGTGGGTGTAAAGGTATATGGCAAAAGGCCAAGTATATTAAGGGTAATAAGAAACAGTATTAAGGGGGTAAGCAGAGCCGCTCATTTATGGCCTCCTAGGTTGACGGATGAAAAGATTTGGTGAGTAAATCGATTTAAGAATCAACTTTGGAGGGTGAGAAGACGATTGTTGATTCAACGGGAAGTGGGTTTGGGGTACAGAACCCAGGGGAGGGTGAGGGCTAGGGCAATGAGGGGTACTCCTAGTAGAGTGGGGCTTGCAAATTGATCAAAGAGGCTTAGTGTCATGTTCAGTTTCAAGGTTCTGTTTGAGGCTTTTCAGTGCTTTGAGGTGTGGGATCGTTTAGAAATTTGTGGGCTAAAACTTTTGTGGGTAAAATAAGGAGAAAAACTAATCAGGAGAAAACGAGGATTCCAAATCAGGGCGCCGGGTTAAGTTGTGGCATGTCGCTAGGGGTGGTTGGGGGTCACCATTCTTTAGCTTAAAAGGCTAACGCTATTCCCGATTTAGCTTCTTAGCGAAGCATCTTCAAGCATGAGAGAAGATCAGTTTTCGAAGTGTTCTAGAGGGACTGCTTCTACAACAATGGGTATAAAGCTGTGGTTTGCCCCACAGATCTCAGAACATTGGCCAAAGAATACGCCGGGTCGTGAGGCCACGAAGGCTACTTGGTTTAATCGGCCGGGTACTGCGTCTATTTTTACACCTAGAGAAGGGACTGCTCATGAGTGTAGTACATCTTCAGCAGAAACTAATACTCGGATGGGGGATTCTACTGGAATAACTATTCGGTGGTCAGCCTCTAGTAGTCGGAATTGACCCGGGGTTAAGTCTTGTGTAGGTACTATATATGAGTCAAATCCTAGGTCTTCATAGTCAGTATATTCGTAGCTTCAGTACCACTGGTGTCCCATGGCTTTGATGGTTAGGTGAGGGTCGTTGATTTCATCAAGAAGATAAAGAATTCGAAGCGAAGGGAGTGCGATGAGAACAAGAATAATGGCGGGGAGGACAGTTCAGATAATTTCGACTTCTTGAGAGTCGAGAATATACTTATCAGTTGTTTTAGCGGTAACCATAGTGAGAATGATGTAAAGAACGAATGCGCTGATAAGGGTAATAATTATTAGGGCGTGGTCGTGGAAGTGAAGGAGTTCTTCTATTAGGGGGGAGGCTGCGTCTTGGAGCCCGAGTTGGGTATATTGTGCCATGTACAAGACACGCGGGGGTCTCACCCACAACTCTGCCTTGACAAGGCAGTGTAATGTTCATTTTACTAGTGTCTTATAAAGAAAGTGACAGAGTGGTTATGTGACTGGCTTGAAACCAGTATACGGAGGTTCAATTCCTTCCTTTCTCGCAGTTAGGCGTAGTGGCGCACTTGAACAAAAGCAGGCTCCTCGAAGGTGTGGTAAGGGGGTGGGCAGCCGTGAAGTCACTCAACGTTTGTTGCGGTTATTTCCATTTTTAATACTTCTCGTTTAGAGATGAAGGCTTCTCAAATGATGAACAGGAACATTACTACGGCCACTAGGGACACAAGGGATCCTATAGATGAGACGGTGTTTCAAAGGGTATAAGCATCTGGATAATCAGAATATCGACGAGGCATGCCTGCTAGGCCCAGGAAATGTTGAGGGAAGAAGGTTAGGTTAACACCCACAAACATAACCCCGAAGTGGACTTTAGTTCAGGTTTCGTGAAGGGTGTAGCCAGTAAAAAGAGGGAACCAGTGGACGAAGCCACCCATAATTGCGAAGACTGCCCCCATGGAGAGGACGTAGTGGAAATGGGCGACTACGTAGTAGGTATCGTGGAGAATAATATCTAGTGAGGAATTAGCCAGAATAATTCCGGTTAAGCCTCCCACTGTGAATAAGAAAATAAAGCCGAGGGCTCAGAGGAAGGCGGCGTCTCATTTTAGGTGGCCTCCATGCAGAGTGGCTAATCAGCTAAATACTTTTACCCCTGTAGGGATGGCGATAATTATTGTTGCAGATGTAAAGTAGGCTCGGGTATCAACATCTATTCCGACGGTAAATATGTGGTGGGCTCAAACAATAAACCCTAGAAGGCCGATTGCCATCATTGCCCAAACTATACCCATGTAGCCGAAAGGTTCTTTCTTACCAGAATAATAAGTTACGATGTGGGAGATGAGCCCAAAACCAGGAAGGATCAAAATGTAGACTTCGGGGTGGCCGAAGAATCAGAACAGGTGTTGATAAAGGATGGGGTCTCCCCCGCCTGCTGGATCAAAAAAGGTTGTGTTAAGGTTTCGGTCCGTTAATAGTATAGTAATGGCAGCTGCAAGGACTGGAAGAGAGAGTAGCAGGAGAACAGCTGTAATGAGGACAGCTCAGACGAACAGGGGTGTCTGGTACTGAGTGATGGCGGGAGGTTTCATATTAATAATAGTAGTAATAAAGTTAATTGCACCAAGAATTGATGAGACCCCAGCTAAGTGGAGGGAGAAGATGGCCAGGTCAACGGATGCCCCCGCGTGTGCTAGGTTACCAGCTAGAGGGGGATAGACAGTTCAACCGGTTCCAACCCCAGCCTCTACGCCGGAAGAGGCAAGGAGAAGAAGGAAGGAGGGAGGAAGAAGTCAGAAGCTTATATTGTTTATTCGGGGGAATGCCATATCAGGGGCCCCAATTATTAGGGGTACAAGTCAATTTCCGAAGCCTCCGATCATTACAGGCATGACCATAAAGAAAATTATCACGAAGGCATGTGCCGTTACGATAACGTTGTAGATCTGGTCGTCGCCCAGGAGGGAGCCCGGCTGGCTAAGTTCTGCCCGAATAAGCAGGCTAAGGGCGGTGCCTACTATGCCGGCCCAGGCACCAAATACTAGGTAGAGGGTGCCGATGTCTTTATGATTGGTTGAGAAAAATCAACGTGTGATTGCCACAGGTAAGATGGCTGAGTGTTCAAGTGGTGGGTTGTAGCCCCATAAACAGAGGTTCAAGTCCTCTTCTTATCAGCCCCGAGGTGTTTGTCATATTGGATTGCAAATCCGAAGGAGCGGGTTAACACCCGCCGGGGCTTTCCCCCGCTTTTTTCCCCGGAGCGGGGGAAAGGTAGAAGGATGCTCGCTGGTTTGGGCGCTTAGCTGTTAACTAAGATTTTGTAGGATCGAGGCCTGCCCTTCTAGAAAGGCTTTAGCTTAATTAAAGCGTCTGTTTTGCATGCAGAAGATGTGGGATAGTAGCCCGCAAGTCTTATCAGGGTCTGAGGGGTTTTAACCCTCGTTTAGGGCTTTGAAGGCCCTTGGTTTAAGTTATCCTAAGTCCCTAGAGGCAGGTGAGGGTGTATGCGGCGGGGGCGAGGGGAAGTAATAAGATTGTTATTGATGTTGAAATTGCAATGGGGAAGGTTAATTGAAGGGAGGTCAATCGTCAAGGGAGGGTGCCTGTGGTGTTGTTTGGATAAATAGTTAATGTTATGGCGTATGATAGTCGTATATAGAAGTAAAGGCTTAAGAGGGCTGAAAGGGCTATTAGAGTTGCTGTGGGAGCAATATCTTGTTTTGTGAGTTCTTGCAAGATTAATCATTTAGGTATGAAACCGCTTAGTGGGGGAAGGCCTCCTAGTGATATTAAAATTAAAGGGGTTAATGCAGTTAGGATAGGAATTTTTGATCAGGAGGTGGCGAGGGAGTTAATTGTTGTTGCTTTTTTCAATTTTAAGGTAAGAAACAGTGAAAATGTTATGATAAAGTATATTGTTAAGGTTAGTAGGGCGAGGGTCGTGGAAAATTGAAGTACTAGGGCCATTCAGCCAAGATGTGCGATGGAGGAGTAGGCTAAGACTTTGCGTAATTGTGTTTGGTTTAGGCCGCCTCATCCCCCAATTAAGGAAGAAAGGACCCCTGTCAGTACAAGAAGCGTAGGATTGTGAGGATACATTTGCACTATTAGTGCAAATGGGGCAATTTTTTGTCAAGTTGATACAATCAGTCCTGTGGTAAGATCCAACCCTTGTAAGACTTCGGGGAGTCAGGCGTGCATAGGGGCTAAGCCTATTTTTAGTGCGAGGGCAAGGGTGAGCAAGGCGGTGGAGGCGGGGTGGGATTCTTGTATAATTTCTCAGTGACCGGTTGTTCAAGCGTTGGTAATGGTAGCGAATAGGATGAGGGAAGCTGCGGCTGCTTGGGTGAGGAAATACTTTGTTGTTGCTTCAACTGCTCGTGGGTGGTGGTGTTGGGCTATCACTGGTAGTAGGGCGAGGGAATTAATTTCAAGCCCTATTCAGGCGAGGAATCAGTGCGAGCTAGCAAGTGTAATTGTGGTACCTAGGCCTAGGCCTGTTATTAGGAAGGCAAGGATAAAGGGGCTCATTAGTAAAGGAAGGATTTTAACCTACATTTTTGGGGTATGGGCCCAAAAGCTTATTTAGCTGACTTTACTAGGAAGTGGTGTAGTGGAAGCACTAAGAGTTTTGATCTCTTCAGATAGGGTTCAAATCCCTTCTTTCTAAGGAATTGGAGGGGCTTTAACCCTCATTATTCACTCTATCAAAGTGATCCTTTAGTTCAGGCACAATTCCAGGGCTAAAGTTGTGGGGGTAAGCCTGTAAGCGCGATTGGGAGCGAGAGGTGTCAAATGACAAGGGCTAATGTAAGGGGAAGGAAGTTCTTTCAGATTAGATGTATGAGTTGGTCATAACGGAATCGTGGATAAGAAGCCCGGACTCAGAGAAATGCTACTGATAAGAAGGTTGCTTTAATTATTAGGTTAATTGAGGTGAGTTCAGGAATTATATGAATAAGGGAGGCTCCAAAGAATAGAGTAGCTGAGAGTGTATTTATTAGTAGAATATTAGAGTATTCGGCAAGAAAAAATAAGGCGAAGGGGCCGCCTGCATACTCAACATTGAAGCCTGAGACTAGTTCGGACTCTCCCTCTGTCAAGTCGAAAGGGGCTCGGTTTGTTTCTGCCAGCGTAGAGATGTATCATATTGCGGCAAGAGGTCAGGCCGGTAGAAGAAGTCAAACATTTTCTTGAGCGGTGCTGAAGGTTTGTAGTGTAAAGCCTCCTGTAAAGATGATTGTGCATAATAAAATTAGTCCAAGACTTACTTCGTAAGAAATGGTCTGTGCGACAGCGCGGAGTGCTCCAATGAGGGCATACTTTGAATTGGAGGCTCATCCTGAGCCTAAAATAGAATAAACTGCTAGGCTTGAAATTGCTAGGATAAATAAAATGCTTAAGTTTAATTCGGCTATGGGGAAGGGTAGGGGAACGGGTGTTCAAAGGGTTAAGGCCAGAGTGAGGGCTAGTATGGGGGTTAAAAGGAATAAAACAGGGGATGAGGTGGAGGGGCGGATGGGCTCTTTTATAAATAGTTTTAGGCCATCAGCGACGGGTTGTAAAAGTCCGTAGGGTCCCACAACATTTGGGCCTTTTCGTAGTTGTATGTAGCCGAGTACTTTTCGTTCAACCAAGGTAAGGAGGGCTACAGCCAAGAGGACGAAGATAATAAGGATTAAGGGGTTAATGACGGAGGTAATAATTGTTGAGAGCATAGTTAGGGGAAGGATTTGAACCTTCGTAAAAAGGATTTAAGTCTTTTGCAGTGTCCGGGCTCTGCCACCCCAACAGGCCGTTTTCTTCGGCGATAGGGTTTGTGCCCCTTTGCCTGCTTTAGTGGGCTTCAGCAGGTGGGGGTGAGGTGTGCTGGTGGCAGAGGCCTCTTCTCTTTGGTCCTTTCGTACTAAAAGGGATCACTTCATAGATAGAAACCGACCTGGATTTCTCCGGTCTGAACTCAGATCACGTAGGACTTTAATCGTTGAACAAACGAACCCTTAATAGCGGCTGCACCATTAGGATGTCCTGATCCAACATCGAGGTCGTAAACCCCCTTGTCGATATGGGCTCTAAAAGGGGATAGCGCTGTTATCCCTGGAGTAACTTGGTTCGTTAATCGGCGTGGCCGGATCATGTTTGGTCAAAGGTTTTGTTACTTTGAGGGGTTGCTCTAGGTTGTAGGAGAGGGAAGAGGAAAAATGTACTCCTAGTCCACGTGGGGGTTTTTTGTTTCTCCGTGGTCGCCCCAACCGAAGACATTAGGGCAGGGTCCAGTGCTTTAGTTCTTTTGTTTGGGGTGCTTAGTTTGGTCTGCTTTTCGTCTTTAAGCTTCACAGGGTCTTCTCGTCTTATGTTGTTATCCCCGCTTCTGCACGGGGAGATCAATTTCATTGACTGGAAAAAGGAGACAGTAAAACCCTCGTGATGCCATTCATACGGGTCTTCATTTAAAAGACAAGTGATTACGCTACCTTTGCACGGTTAAAATACCGCGGCCGTTAAACATATCGTCACAGGGCAGGCGGGACCTCTTATTGTTGAAATACAAGAGGCGATGTTTTTGGTAAACAGGCGAGGTTTATGTTTGCCGAGTTCCTTCTTTTTCTTTTAGTCTTTCTTTTTAAACGCGCCAGTGTAGGGTTAACGGTTGGTGTTATGGGTGTTTTTCTTGTTATGTAATAATAGTTCAGTGCCCTCTGGGTTTTGGGGCCGTTAATGTTCGGTGGTGGGTCCGTTCCGATTTACAGGTGCGTTCGAAGAGAGAGGGGAGTCTCTGGTTACTCATTTTAGCATAGTCTCTCCCAGGGAAGGTGGGAGGGCCTAATAATGTACAAGGGGTTAAGATTTTTTTATCAAAATTTGGGGCGGCAGGGGTGTCAGAGCTGTAACGCTTTTTTGAAAGGTGGCTGCTTTTAGGCCCACTAGGACACTAAGCCTTAAGGTATATGATCTTTAGCCACTTGGTAAAGTTGTATCTTTTTTCATAGGAGCTGTACCCCCTATGACTAACTTTCTTGATTTCTTTAAGTCTGAGGGGTGCGCGGGGCTATGGGGAGGGAAGAATTCAAGAAGCTGAACTGCTATTCAATTCTTAGGCAACCAGCTATAACTAGGTTCGATAGATTTGTCACCTCTACTCGAAGCTCTTCCCACTCTTTTGCCACAGAGACGGGGGCGCCCTAATTTATAGGCTGTCTTGGAGTAGCTCACCTAGTTTCGGGGGTACAAACTAAAGTGCTCTTTGCTTGTATGGTTCTAGCTAAATCATGATGCAAAAGGTACGAGGGTTAGTCTCTGCTTTTATTCACTTAACTGGGTTGTTTCATTTCTTTTTCAGCGTTCCCTTGCGGTACTTTTTCTATTGCTCGTTGTTCCTTTTCTGTCTCCCATACTTAGGGGGAAAAATGGTTTGTTTTGCTGTTGTAGTGCGTTAGGGTTTAATTATAAAGGTTAGGTGTTTTTAGTTTGGTCGGCTAGCTTTTCAGTATCAGAACGATTCGACTTGCACGAATAACTTCTCAGTGTAAGGGAGATGCTTTCTCTAGTTTAGCTACGGTCTGGTTTTTCCAAGTGCACCTTCCGGTACACTTACCATGTTACGACTTGTCTCCCCTTTGCAGTGGTGGTTTATTATTAATATGGGCGGGTCGCTTGGGGAGAGTGACGGGCGGTGTGTGCGCGCTTTAGGGCCGGATTCAGCAGAACACTCTATTTTCTGCTTACTACTAAATCCTCCTTCAATGTATGTATTTCAGCATACTATTCGTATTCCCTTTGTTAAGGGAGTGTAGCCCATTTCTATCCCTCTCATGTGCTACACCTCGACCTGGCGTTTTGGGTTGTGCTAGTTTTGCTAACTATTAGGCCTTCACAGGGTAGGCTGACGACGGCGGTATATAGGCGGGAATGACAAGAGAGGGTGAGGTTTAACGGGGGTTATCGGTTCTAGAACAGGCTCCTCTAGGTGGATGTAAAGCACCGCCAAGTCCTTTGAGTTTTAAGCTAATGCTCGTAGTACCCGGGCGGATAGGGGTTGTAGTAGACTATCAAAGTTTAGGGCTGTGCATAGTGGGGTATCTAATCCCAGTTTGTTTCACAGCTTTCGTGGAATCAGAGGAATAAAGCGACTTTCGTAGATGGGCTTCTTACCTTCGGCAAACGTACGACAGTTCTGAGGGCATTCGGCTTTAGTTAGGAAGTTTCTTAACCACGCTTTACGCCGATGTCTATCAACTTGGGCCTTTCGTATAACCGCGGTGGCTGGCACGAATTTTACCGGCCCTTTTAACTTTAACTAAGTCAAGTTTTCACTTATGGCTTAATATTTATCACTGCTGGATTCCCTTTGGGGGTGTGGCTAAGCAAGGTGTCATGGGCTAAGGTGTTTGTGCCTGATACCAGCTCCTTGTCTCCGGGCAGGGGACTGTGGGGCATTCTCACAGGGGTGCGGATACTTGCATGTGTAAATATGGTTAAAGCTGATAGTAAAGCCAGGACCAAACCTTTGTGCTTGCGAACCCGGTCTCAGGGCTATCGTAACATCTTCAGTGTTATGCTTTGTATTAAGCTACGCGGGC